ATTTGCGCGCTCACCTCTAAGAGGTCCAAATGGTTTGGACTTGAGGAGGTTGAAAAAAGACATACAACCTTGGCAAGAACGACGTTCTGCGTATGACCCATGCGCCTTTAGGTTCATTAAATTCCGTAGGTGGTGCCGAGATCAATGCAGTCAATTATGTCTCTCCTAGAAGTTGGTTAGCTACCTCTCATTTTGTTCTAGGGTTCTTCCTATTCGTAGGTCATTTATGGCACGCGGGAAGGGCTCGTGCAGCTGCATTTGAAAAAGGAATTGATCGTGATTTTGAACCTGTTCTTTCCATGACTCCTCTTAACTAGTTGAGAAAAGAGAAAAAAGAGTTGAAGTAGGAATCAATTTGATTCTACTATACATATTGATTGGGTCGATCAGGTCCTATCCTAAGAAAGAATGCATATAGATTCAATCATAAGAGAAAGGCCAGTCACTGAACATCAACCCAATCTTAATGAATAAGGGGATAAACAACGACACCTGTGAACTCGGATAGCCTTGTGCCCCACCTTTCATTCGCTACGATCTTTCTTCTCTTATGATTTTTCTAGTTAGCGTCACAAAGAGCTTATTCTATCCCCCTCGGTGAAAGCAGTGACACCGCTTACGAGAGCAAGGGATGATTTCACAGTTAGAAAATCTTGAACAGGTAGGAGCGATTACTGATTCAATCACACCGGAGACTTTCACAGCTACTATCACTCTAAGAACGGGTATTCATCCTAGGCAAAGAAAGTCAAGCAGGATCGGATTCAGTTCCCCTTCTAGCGGCGGTTCCTGATTCAATTGTAAGTGGTACTCTTGATTCAATTCCACCAAACAGTTCCATAGGAGCTTGCATTCGAGTCCTTTTCTTTATATATGATGTCACTTCTTTCCCCTGCTTTTAGTGAAGTTCCGAGCAATCCCAAAACCAAAAGTCCATCCCAGCTGTCAAAAGATCTATGTGCGGATAAGGGACGAAGAATGCTTAAAATCCCGGTTATTCCTCTCCACTCTCCAAAGAGCTCCTTCTATTCCTCAAGTCCCACATCGGCTTGATGCCATTTTCATGAAGGAGAATGCCCCAAAAGCGTCTGCACTGTACAAAATCGGATGCTGTCAAATTTGCCTTATTGCAGTTACTCTCTTTACTTTCTCTCAGTGAAGTTCCTAAATAGGAATATTTTTTAAAAAAGCTCTCGATTCAAAAGTCATTTCTCGAGTAAGATGAATGTGTAGCTTCTTCTCAAGCCGGCAACTAAAACAGTCTTCTATCCAACACCGGTTACTTCTATAAGACAAGAGCTCCTAATGGAACAATTACCTATTCTATCTGATTCACTGCCAATACCCAGAAAATCTGGTATTCAGATTCAATTGCGACAAGAGCACGTTCGAGAGCAGGGGGCAGAAAGACCTTCTACTTCTATTGCATCAACAGCTGATTCAATTGCTATCAGTTCTAAGCCTTAGTCATCTATTCGATCAATGCAGCCTTACGACTGTTCTTTAATCTAATCCATTATTTGCCGCGAAGAGCGAATCTTTCTACTCTACCAGTTTTATGAAATATCAAGTTACCTGCTAATTAATCCGCGCTTATTCACCATCAGGAAAGACCGGAAATCCAGTAAGAAGGGTCAGGTAAGAGGCAACTAACATGCTAACAGCAGCCTATTATGATTCACGTGGCAAAGAGCCTGTGCTATCTTGCAGAGGATTCAAAGTTTATAGGCCTCGGAACGTACCTTTTCTTTAGCGGTATTGGTTCCAATCGGTCTTCCCAGGCGGTTAGATCAAGATAGGACAGATAAGAATGTTATTAAATGGGTGTCTTCTTCTTTCCTTTGGTAGTTGGTATGGGACACGGTTCTTTTTGGGAATGGTTTACCTTGGGCATGTAGCTACCAAATAAAGTCTGTCTGCTATGTAATAGCGTAGGCAGGATAGCTAGAAAGTCCCTCTTATTGTGAGTCTGTGTCTTCCCTTCCTTCTCTCCCAGTGAGGTAATAAGGTACTACATTAAATCCATCCATAGCGGTGCGGGGGAATGAATAAAAGAAATCTATCTCTTTCGTCCTGCACCCGCTCACCTAGTGCTTCTGTTAAGTGAACCACTAGGCTCGCTCACCATTGAATTGCTATGCGGGAGGGAGTTAAGGCTTCGCCGTTTGAGAACACCCTGCGATACGAGAAGAAGATGTTTAGGCCGTAGGATCCCCTATTGTATTGGCCCTTGTTTATTTCGTTTATTTCAATAAAATAAAACACCCCGGAGAACACCCAGAAAGTCTATTTGATATCTGGTATTCACGCCCGATCTAGCCCTGTGGCTTAAGCAAGGGACTTTTCCTTCTATTACGTCAACATCTGGAATCAAAGCCAACCTTTCCTTCTCCCTTCTTCCTTGAATCAATGATTAGGGGATCTAGCTAAAATAAAACAAAAAGAGGAGACTTTTGGTCCGGTACGGAATGAATTTCCATATCCAGCATATGGAGAGGAA